TAGCTATTGCATTAAATAAGAAAAGAAACTAATAGAAGTCGAAGACGCGGAATGGTAGTGAATAGAGAGAAAGATTCTTCTGATTTTCTTGTTCCTGAAAATATTCTATCTATCTCCTAGACGCCGTAGAGAATTGAGAATTTTCATGTCTTTCAATTCTCGTACTCGTAATTGGAAAGTTACGGAAGGGGATCCATCATTTTGCAATGAAAACAACATAAAAAACTCTGGACAATTTCGAAATCAGGCCAAGCGTCTTAATACATATGCAAAAAAATTCATTATTGGCCCACCATTGATTAGAAGATTTAGCTTGTATGAATCGCTATTGGTTTGATACGAATAATGGCAGTCGTTTCAGTATGTTAAGGATACAGATGTATCCACAATTCTTTTAGAGTTACTTAATAGCCTATTTCTTATACCATATCTCTATCCCGTGAAATTCTCGAGCCGAAAGATGGATGCATATGCTGTGTTTCATTTTGCTAAACGATATCAATTAAATGGTGTATCAATTCCATAAATTGGATATAGCAATAAATAAATCAGCAAAATTCTTTTATTTTAGATAGAAGAAACATTTCTTCTATCTAAAATAAAAGAATGTACCCTTCTATCCAAATCCAATTTGGATCGATAAAATAAATCCAAATTCCAGTAGTAGATGAATAATTGCAAATTTTTGTGTGTACGAGATTAGAATAACTTAAAAATAACTGACATAATTTTTTATTTTTCCTGATCAGAAAAATACATGAAAAAGAAAGGAGGTAGAAAAAATTTTGGATTTATGGTTAAAGAAGAAAAAGAAGAAAACAGGGGTTCTGTTGAATTTCAAGTATTCAGTTTCACCAATAAGATACGGAGACTTGCTTCACATTTGGAATTACACAAAAAAGATTTTTCATCGGAAAGAGGTCTACGAAGACTTTTGGGAAAACGTCAACGTTTGCTAGCTTATTTGGCAAAGAAAAATAGAGTACGTTATAAGAAATTAATCAGTCAGTTGGATATTCGGGAGAAGTAATTTAATCGTTCGAATTTTTTTCTTATTTTATTAGTAGTCTTATAGTAGTCTTAGATTTTTCATTTTGATGAGCCTCGTTTTGAGGAATTCATGGAATAATCCATTTTCATGGAATAATGAATTAAGGAAGAAAGGATATGAGTCTACCGCTTACAAGAAAAGATCTCATGATAGTCAATATGGGCCCTCAACACCCATCAATGCATGGTGTTCTTCGACTGATCGTTACTCTCGATGGTGAAGATGTTATTGATTGTGAACCCATATTAGGCTATTTACACAGAGGAATGGAAAAAATCGCGGAAAACCGAACTATTATACAATACTTACCTTATGTAACACGGTGGGATTATTTAGCTACTATGTTTACAGAAGCAATAACGGTAAATGCACCAGAATTCTTGGAGAATATTCAAATACCCCAAAGAGCCAGCTATATTAGGGTAATTATGTTAGAGTTGAGCCGTATAGCTTCTCATTTGTTATGGCTTGGACCTTTTATGGCGGATCTCGGTGCACAGACTCCTTTTTTCTATATTTTTAGAGAGAGAGAATTGATATACGATCTATTTGAAGCTGCTACAGGTATGCGAATGATGCATAATTATTTTCGCATCGGAGGAGTAGCCGCCGATCTACCTTATGGATGGATCGATAAATGTTTAGATTTCTGTGATTATTTTTTACGAGGAGTTGTTGAATATCAACAACTTATTACACAGAATCCCATTTTTTTAGAAAGAGTTGAAGGAGTCGGTTTTATTAGCGGAGAAGAAGCAGTAAATTGGGGCTTATCGGGACCGATGTTACGAGCTTCTGGAATACAATGGGATCTTCGTAAAGTTGACCCTTATGAGTCTTACAACCAATTTGATTGGAAAATCCAATGGCAAAAAGAAGGGGATTCATTAGCTCGCTATTTAGTACGAATGGGTGAAATGAGAGAATCCATCAAAATTATTCAACAAGCTGTAGAGAAAATTCCTGGGGGTCCTTATGAGAATTTAGAAGTCCGACGCTTTCAGAAAGCAAAGAATTCCGAATGGAATGATTTTGAATATCGATTTCTTGGTAAAAAACCTTCACCCAATTTTGAATTGTCAAAGCAAGAGCTTTATGTAAGAGTGGAAGCTCCAAAAGGCGAATTAGGAATTTATCTGGTAGGAGATGATAGTCTTTTCCCCTGGAGATGGAAAATTCGTCCACCTGGTTTTATTAATTTGCAAATTCTTCCTCAACTAGTTAAAAAAATGAAATTGGCTGATATCATGACGATATTAGGTAGTATAGATATCATTATGGGGGAAGTTGATCGTTGAAATGATAATAGATAGGGTAGAGGTCGAAACTATTAATTCTTTTTCGAAATCGGAATTATTAAAAGAAGTCTATGGACTGATATGGATTCTACCCATTTTGACCCTCCTACTGGGAATCACAATAGAAGTACTGGTAATTGTGTGGTTAGAAAGAGAAATATCCGCATCGATACAACAACGTATTGGTCCTGAATATGCTGGCCCCCTGGGACTGCTTCAAGCTATAGCCGATGGAACTAAACTACTTTTTAAAGAGGATATCCTGCCATCCCGAGGAGATATTCCTTTATTTAGCATTGGACCTTCTATAGCAGTCATATCCATTTTATTAAGTTTTTTAGTTATCCCTTTGGGATATCATTTTGTTTTAGCCGATCTTAGTATTGGTGTTTTTTTATGGATTGCCATTTCAAGTATTGCTCCTATTGGTCTTCTTATGGCAGGATATAGCTCAAATAATAAATATTCTTTTTTAGGCGGTCTACGAGCTGCTGCTCAATCTATTAGTTATGAAATACCATTAACTTTTTGTGTGCTAGCAATATCTCTACGTGTGATTCGTTAAAATAGGATCTTTTTCCTCTAAAATCCATTGAATATTTATCTTCCTTTTCTTATTCTATATTCGGGTTGGTAAGTTAAACTAGATAGCTATATGAGTGAAACAAAACAGCTTATTAATTTGTAGTAAAAAGAAAAAATCTCATTTCCTACGTACAAGAAAAAAGTTGAAGTAAACATAAGCAGTGTAAACTCTTTACCCCAAGGTTGAGATTTTTTGATTAGTCATCGTATCTTGAAGCGGGCAAGAATAAAGGATTCGCGATATGGAATTCCATTATTCCATTACTAGAATATTCCTAGTTATTACTATAACTTATAATAATAAGAGGAATCAATCCATCAAAAGTTAGTGAGGGGTTAGGAACACTAAAATACATAAAGGATTAGTAATGAGGGAATCTAAGGCATTAGAGATTTTTCCTCATAAAAGGAATCATAATAAGGACTTGAAATTGGTGGAAATGATCAAGTAGTACTTTCTTCGGATTCCGATCCAGAGTATGTTCCCATTCACTTGTTAAGGAAATGGCTATCAAGAACGAATTAACCCTTTATTCCTTTTTTCTTTTTAAGTGCCCCTCCCCGGGGAAAGAAGAATAGGACAAAAGATATGGAATGCAATACAAAAAAAGGATCTTTATTTATTCTTTCCTTCCTCTATTCATATTCATACAGAATTCCTCATGAACTAATGCCCAATTCTTTTCATTTATTAATTGCTATAACGAGTGTTTTATTCCAAGATTAAGTTATTGCTGAACAAAGAAAAATTCTCATTATATTATAAAGGACGAGATCAATTCGGAAGCGCTTTTTTTTTTATTCTAGGAGACAGAATTCCTTTGGTCTAATTTAGGACTTGCCAATCGATTTTATCTTGCCTAATTCTATCTATGCCCAGGGGGATAATACCGAAACGAAACAACCCTTTCCATTTTTCTGATCATAGAGAAGCCGTATGAAGCTAAGGTTTCATGTACGGTTTTGGAATAGCGGTGGGAACTGTGATGTTATCATCGACTATGATTATCTAACAGTTCAAGTACAGTTGATATAGTTGAAGCACAGTCAAAATATGGTTTTTTTGGATGGAATCTTTGGCGTCAGCCTATAGGTTTTCTGGTTTTTCTAATTTCTTCTTTGGCAGAATGTGAAAGATTACCCTTTGATTTACCAGAAGCAGAGGAAGAATTAGTAGCAGGTTATCAAACCGAATATTCCGGTATCAAATATGGTTTATTTTATCTTGTTTCTTACCTAAATTTATTAGTTTCCTCTTTATTTGTAACAGTTCTCTACTTAGGCGGGTGGAATTTCTCTATTCCCTATATATCCTTTTTTGGATTTTTCCAAATGAATAAAATGGTTGGAATTTTGGAAATGACAATGGGTATCTTTATTACATTAACTAAAGCTTATTTATTTCTCTTCATTTCTATCACAATAAGATGGACTTTACCCAGGATGAGAATGGATCAGTTATTAAATCTTGGATGGAAATTTCTTTTACCTATTTCCCTGGGCAATCTCTTATTAACAACTTCTTCCCAACTTGTTTCACTATAAATAAGATAATACAATAATAGTAAGAATATTTTTAAAATAGTAAGAATATTTTAAACACAAAAATTCTCTCAAACAAGAGAAAGAAACATACCTTTTTCATAGATATTTAGAATATGTTCCCTATGGTAACTGGGTTCATGAGTTATGGTCAACAAACAATACGCGCTGCAAGGTACATTGGTCAAAGTTTCATAATTACCTTATCCCACACAAATCGTTTACCTATAACGATTCACTACCCTTATGAAAAATCAATTACATCGGAGCGTTTCCGGGGGCGAATACACTTTGAATTTGATAAATGTATTGCTTGTGAAGTATGTGTTCGCGTATGCCCGATAGATCTACCCCTTGTGGATTGGAGATTTGAAAAGGATATTAAAAGGAAACAATTGCTTAATTATAGTATTGATTTTGGAGTTTGTATATTTTGTGGTAATTGTGTTGAGTACTGTCCGACAAGCTGTTTATCAATGACTGAAGAATATGAACTTTCTACTTATGATCGTCATGAATTGAATTACAATCAAATTGCTTTGAGTCGGTTACCAATCTCCATAATGGGAGATTACACAATTCAAACAATTAGGAATTCGACTCAAAGTAAAATAGACGAAGAAAAATCTTTGAATTCAAGAACGATTACTAATTACTAGGATTTTTCTTTTTTGTTAGAAAAGTCCAATAGTTCTTTACTAACTATAAAGAAAAACTAATAACTACTGCTTATTGCAAATTATTCCTGATTTAAAATGAGAGTAGATTTTCGTGATGTGATTTCTAACTATACAACTTATATACAAAAAATATCCTAATCCCTTTTTCCTTCCTTGAATCTTTTAGTCAGTTCATGAAAAATTTTATACTGTTAATTTCTTCTTATCCATAATGGATTTACCTGGACCAATACATGAGATTCTTGTGCTATTTGGGGAATTTGTTCTTCTACTAGGGGGCATAGGAGTAGTATTACTTACCAACCCAATTTATTCCGCCTTTTCGCTGGGATTAGTTCTTGTTTGTATATCCTTATTCTATATTTTATTGAATTCCTACTTTGTAGCTGTCGCACAACTTCTTATTTATGTGGGAGCCATAAATGTCTTGATCATATTTGCCGTAATGTTCGTAAACGGCTCAGAATGGTCTAAAAATAAGAATTATTGGACTATTGGAGATGGGTTCACTTCACTCGTTTGTATAACTATTCTTTTTTCACTAATGACTACTATCCCAGATACGTCATGGTATGGAATTCTTTGGACTACAAGATCAAACCAAATAGTAGAACAGGGTCTCATAAATAACGTTCAACAAATTGGGATTCATTTAGCAACTGATTTTTATCTTCCGTTTGAACTCATTTCCATAATTCTTCTAGTTTCTTTAATAGGTGCAATTACTATGGCTCGGCAATAAGAAATACTTAGAATGAGTCAAAATTCTTAGAATTTCAAATCTAAAATAAATAACTAAAGAATCACAATTTTGATTTAGTAAAACCCATCTACTGCCAACAAATACCTTCTTTTCTCTTTTGTTGTGTAATTGTTCTATTCTAATTAATTGAATCGGTTCAATTCTTGTCCTCATATTGAAATGAATCGAGATTTATAAGGAGTTAGTTAATGATGTTTGAGCATGTACTTTTTTTGAGTGTCTATTTATTTTCGATTGGTATCTATGGATTGATCACAAGCCGAAACATGGTTAGAGCTCTAATATGTCTTGAACTTATACTGAATTCAATTAATCTAAATCTCGTAACATTTTCTGATCTATTTGATAGTCGCCAATTAAAAGGAGACATTTTCGCAATTTTTGTTATAGCCCTTGCGGCTGCTGAAGCAGCTATTGGACTATCCATTCTTTCTTCCATCCATCGTAACAGGAAATCAACTCGTATCAATCAATCTAATTTTTTGAATAATTAGACTTTTTAATAATTAGACATAGAATCCTCTAAACAAATAAACAAAGGCGCACATATAATGATAATATAAAATTCAAATATTAAGATGAATAGAAATCAAATACTATTTTCTTATTATTTTATTATTTTAGAATATTCATTTTTTGAGTAGGTTATTGCATAGTATTCTTTTTTACTTATAGTATCCTTTTTTACTTATTGAATTTTTGCAATTCATTGATATTGCAATTTGAATATTGCAATAATTTATATTGAAAAGACGATAGCCAATTTATTGGCTAGTTCGAATTCGTATGTACAATTCGTATAATTATGATTGTTGAAGCCCAAAATTCAAGTCTCTTGGCTCTTTTCACGCTTTCTCACAAACGGATTAATAAATATATTGCATTATTTATTTGTTGAAGTTTGGATAAACCATTGCTTCGTCTGGTGTCTACAATACATATGACTCATAGAGTACTAATTTCATTTTTACCAGATCGAAAATTTTTATGTTGAAAAGGAAAATTTATAGATCCAATGTCACATTCCGTAAAAATTTATGATACATGTATAGGATGCACTCAATGTGTACGAGCTTGTCCAACAGATGTATTAGAAATGATACCCTGGGATGGGTGTAAAGCCAAGCAAATTGCTTCTGCGCCGAGAACCGAAGATTGTGTGGGTTGTAAAAGATGCGAATCCGCCTGCCCAACAGATTTTTTAAGTGTCCGCGTTTATTTAGGGCCTGAAACAACCCGCAGCATGGCTCTATCTTATTGATACGTTACAAAAAACTCCACTTGAATCGTCTGATTCCTCTTTACCGAAGAAGCCTGTGCTCGAAATAAGCGAGCACGGGCTTTTCTGGTCAAAACGTATCTTGTCTTTATCACTTTATCATGAGTTATTTTCCTTGGTTAACAATACTTGTTGTTTTGCCGATATTTGCAGGTTCATTAATTTTCTTTTTACCTCATAGGGGAAACAAAAGCGTTAGGTGGTATACTATATCTATTTGTTTATTAGAATTCCTTCTAATGACTTATGCATTCTGTTATCATTTCCAATTGGAGGATCCCTTAATCCAATTAAAGGAGGATTCTAAATGGATAGATGTCTTTGATTTCCACTGGAGATTGGGAATCGATGGACTTTCATTAGGATCTATTTTATTGACAGGATTTATCACTACTTTAGCTACTTTAGCAGCTTGGCCGGTTACCCGGAATTCGCGATTATTCTATTTCCTGATGCTAGCAATGTATAGTGGTCAAATAGGATTATTTTCTTCGCGAGACCTTTTACTTTTTTTTATCATGTGGGAGTTAGAATTAATTCCTGTTTACTTACTTTTATCCATGTGGGGGGGAAAGAGGCGTCTGTATTCAGCTACAAAGTTTATTTTGTATACTGCAGGCGGTTCCATTTTTTTCTTAATCGGAGTTCTAGGTATGGGCTTATATGGTTCCAACGAACCAAGATTAGATTTGGAAAGATTAATTAATCGATCATACCCTGCAACATTGGAAATACTAATTTATTTGGGCTTCCTTATTGCTTATGCTGTCAAATTGCCGATTATACCCCTACATACGTGGTTACCGGATACCCATGGGGAAGCCCATTACAGTACATGTATGCTTTTAGCGGGAATCCTATTAAAGATGGGAGCATACGGATTGATTCGGATCAATATGGAATTGTTACCTCATGCTCATTATCTATTTTCCCCCTGGTTGGTAATAATAGGAGCGATGCAAATAATCTATGCAGCTTCAACTTCTCTTGGCCAACGAAATTTCAAAAAAAGAATAGCCTATTCCTCCGTATCTCACATGGGTTTCATAATTATAGGAATTGGTTCCATAACCAACATTGGACTCAATGGAGCTATTTTACAAATACTATCCCATGGATTTATTGGTGCTACACTTTTTTTCTTGGCGGGAACGGCTTGTGATAGAATGCGTCTTGTTTATCTCGAAGAACTGGGGGGGATATCTATCCCAATGCCGAAAATTTTTACCATGTTTAGTAGCTTTTCAATGGCTTCTCTTGCCTTACCAGGAATGAGCGGTTTTGTTGCAGAAGTAATAGTATTTTTTGGACTAATTACTAGTCCAAAATTTCTGTTAATGCCAAAAATGCTAATTACTTTTGTAATGGCAATTGGAATGATATTAACTCCTATTTATTTATTATCTATGTTACGCCAGATGTTCTATGGATACAAGCTATTTCATGTTCCAAACGCAAATTTTGTGGATTCTGGACCGCGAGAACTCTTTCTTTTAATCTGTATCTTTTTACCAGTAATAGGAATTGGTATTTATCCAGATTTTGTTCTCTCGCTATCCGTTGACAGGGTAGAGGCTCTCTTATCCAATTATTATCCTAAATAGGATTTTCTTTTTTTTTTTTACTAGTCCGCTATATACTCTATATTCCATAGTGGAAAAACCAAATAATTCAGAAAAAAGTAAAAAAGTCTAAGTCTAATTAGATCTATCTCGAATTTTTGAGAACCCTTTGAGAAGGCGTTCAAGGGGTTCTCAAATCAAACAAAAAAGGAAAAACTTTCATTTCATGAAGGTTTTATGTTATGTAATCACTTAGATGGTAATGTAAATGAACCATAACTATGTAAACCTATTCCTAATAGATTGATACCAAAATAGCAGATCCAAATTATAAGAAATCCTATTGAAGCTACAAGTGCGGAATTCGTACCCTTCCAATTTGGATTTGTTCTACTATGTAAATAAATTGCGAATATGGTCCAAGTAATAAATGCCCAAGTTTCCTTAGGATCCCAATTCCAATAGGATCCCCACGCCTCATTAGCCCATACTGCTCCACAAAGAATACCTATGGTTAAAAGGGTAAACCCTAGGCTAATGACACGATAACTCCAAGAATCCAAACGCTCAGTTAATTGATATTTGTAATAATTTTGAAATGAAGGAAAAGTTGTGTTTTTTAAAGCACTTCTTTTTGCATAGAAATATTCAATCTCACTAAACTCACTAAAGAAAAATGTTTTAAGTAAAACATTTCTTTTCTTTTTAGAAAAGAAATCCAAATTCTTTTGAAATTTAATGATTAGAAGAGCGGCGGATAATAAGGATCCGCACAAAAGAGTTGCATAGCTTAGTAACATCATACTGACATGCATCATTAACCACTGAGATTGTAGAGCAGGTACTAGTATTGTGGATTGATGCATTTCAGTTAAAAGACCCGACGTGGCAAAGCCTTGCGTTAAAATAGTACTTGGGGTAGTTATTGTGCTTAAATCATTTTTAGAATTCTGTATCTTAGGAATCGTATGAAGAATATACAAAGCCCATGAAAGGAAGATCAATGACTCATATAAATTACTTAATGGAAAATGTCCCGAAGAAGCCCAACGAGAAACTAAGAATCCTGTTATAGATAAAAAAGTTGCTATCATTCCTTTTTCTGACGAATCACGTAATCCCCCAAGTTCACGAACTAATAAGGTTATCAAATGAATCGTAATCACAATTGAAATGGTTGAGAAAGAGATATGAGTTAGTATATGTTCTAAAGTTGCAAATAGCATAAGGAGAAGGTCCCATTACAAAATTGGAAATTTCGAATTGAATCCATTTTCTAATCTATTGTATTCTTTTTCGAGAATGCCGCTACTCGGACTCGAACCGAGATGCTTGAGCACTGCTTCCTAAGAGCAGCGTGTCTACCAATTTCACCATGGCGGCTAACTTGAAATAATAGGGAACTTAAAAGAATAATAGTTATTTTCTGGCAAATCGTCGAGATTGGGAGAGTCCATAGAATCTAGGAACATTGGAATCCTCATTAAAATAGACTTCGTTTGGTAGTATCGTTGCGGATTTTTTTAACAAAAAACTCTTGCTTTGCTCAATAGAAACAAAGCTTGAAAGAGTTTCAACTCTTTTTTCTCAGTTGCAATATAGAACTCTTTTTTTTTCTAATTTCAATGAGAAACTAATTAGAAAAAAAAATATTTCAATGCAATGGACAAAATCCAAAAAACCTTTTCTATCTATCCATTTAGAATTTCCATAATTTTCTCATTAAATACAAAGAATTTTTTATTTTAACAAAATTTCTAGAATGAAAGCCTTTATGCTCTTATTAATACGATTTACCAAGCCTAAACCCATTTTTTTGTGGATTTTGGATAAGATAGGTAGAAGTTGTAAGTCCTATTGCAAGAATACTCTACTTTTCATAATAGAATCCTCATACTAAAATATGAGGATTCTATTATGAAAAGTTCGTTGATAGGAAAAGAATACTTAGGACACAGTATAGCAAAAACTTTTGTTCTATATATCAGAGGGGTTAGTTCTAAGAATATTGTACCGAGGAATTCGACACATAAAAGTACATTCATTAATTAATCCGAATTATTCATATTAAATAATTGGAATTTCTTTGGGATAGGTCAATTCAGATTATTCCAAAACCAGATTATTTGTTTGTTTGTTGCCCAGAAAAACCCCTTGGTTTTGGATGCTCGCTGCCGCTGGAAAATGATCTTGATTTTGCTAAAGAATAAGATTGTACTATGGAAAAATAAGTCTTTTTCTTCCAAAGATTTTTACGAATACGCTTTTTTGACATCGAAGTACGTTTTTTTGGAACTGCCATTTTTAAAGGAGGTTACTTTTTTATAGTTGTATGTGAAAGACATCTATTGCCGCAAATCAATCCTTCTTTCTGCTTTTTCTTAGTATTTATACTTCTGAAATTAAGAATTCTTTTTTACTTCATTTTCTTTAATGCGGATAAGACAAGAATTTTTTAGCATACTTTTTATTTTGTTTTAATAATATAGAATATATACAAAGGCTTTCTATTTAAATCAATTTATATATCAAGTATACTCCATATATAGATATATGGTACGGGGTTCTATCCCCCATATAAGATGGGGGGATAAGATAAAAGGAAGGGAAAATTCAAATAGTTAATTAAGTTCAGAATGGTATTCCATAATTGAATTCCAATCAAAACAAAAAAAAAATAGTTAGTCTCTTAAACAAGAGATTCTAAAACTTAGGTAATTCTAGTCATTAGGATTTCAGTTCTATATGAAGTAAGGAATATTCGATAATTTCCTATAAACATAGGTTTTCATTGGAATTCAATCAATCAGTTACGAAACATGAGAGTTGCTTCATCTTCATTTTAATAGAAATAAATAAAAAAATGAATAAAAAGTAAAATGATTCAATCCTTTTTTTTATTTTAATAAATATCCTTCTTTAGATAATAACTAGGTAACAAAGTTATTTGATTAACTTTTTGAATTTAACCAAGTAAATACATTCTTAATTTTTGATTATTTCAATGAGATAAATTTTGAAAAATTAAGAATTCCAGTATTTTGTCTTATTCTTTTTTTTTTCTTCAAAAAGAGATAAGAATTGGTTTGGTGAATCGGAAACAATTTTATTTTATAGAAAAATTGAAGTAAAAATTGCAATTTCTTTTCTTATGGAACATACATATCAATATGCATGGGTAATCCCTCTTCTCCCACTTCCAGTTATTATGTCAATGGGGTTTGGACTTCTTCTTATTCCGACAGCAACAAAAAATCTTCGTCGCATATGGGCTTTTCCTAGTGTTTTACTCTTAAGTATAGCTATGGTATTCTCAGTTCACTTATCTATTCAACAAATAAATGGAAGTTCTATCTATCAATATCTATGGTCTTGGACCGTCAATAATGATTTTTCCTTAGAATTTGGATACTTGATCGACCCGCTTACTTCTATTATGTTAATACTAATTACTACTGTAGGAATCCTCGTTCTTATTTATAGTGACGATTATATGTCTCACGATGAAGGATATTTGAGATTTTTTGTTTATATAAGTTTTTTCAATACTTCCATGTTGGGATTGGTTACTAGTTCCAATTTGATACAAATTTATTTTTTTTGGGAACTTGTGGGAATGTGTTCCTATTTATTGATAGGCTTTTGGTTTACACGTCCAATTGCAGCGAGTGCTTGTCAAAAAGCTTTTGTAACTAATCGTGTAGGGGATTTTGGTCTGTTATTAGGAATTTTAGGTTTTTTTTGGATAACAGGTAGTTTAGAGTTTCGGGATTTGTTCAAAATAGCTAATAACTGGATTCCTAATAATGGGATTAATTCCTTACTTACTACTTTGTGTGCTTTTTTATTATTCCTTGGTGCAGTTGCGAAATCCGCACAATTCCCTCTTCACGTATGGTTACCCGATGCTATGGAAGGACCCACTCCCATTTCTGCTCTTATACACGCAGCAACTATGGTTGCTGCGGGGATTTTTCTTCTAGCTCGACTTCTTCCTCTTTTCATATCCCTACCTTTAATAATGAGTTTCATTTCTTTAGTGGGTACAATAACACTCTTCTTAGGGGCTACTTTAGCCCTTGCTCAGAGAGATATTAAAAGAAGCTTAGCCTATTCTACAATGTCTCAATTGGGTTATATGATGTTAGCTCTAGGTATAGGTTCTTATCAAGCTGCTTTATTCCATTTGATCACTCATGCTTATTCAAAAGCTTTATTGTTCTTGGGATCCGGATCCGTTATTCATTCAATGGAACCTCTTGTTGGATATTCACCAGATAAAAGTCAGAATATGGTTCTTATGGGTGGTTTAAGAAAATACGTTCCAATTACAAGAACTACTTTTTTATGGGGTACGCTTTCTCTTTGTGGTATTCCACCTCTTGCTTGCTTCTGGTCCAAAGATGAAATCCTTAGTAATAGTTGGTTGTATTCACCCTTTTTTGGAATAATAGCCTCTTTTACTGCAGGATTAACTGCGTTTTATATGTTTCGGATATATTTACTTACTTTTGATGGGTACCTGCGTGTTCATTTTCAAAATTACAGTAGCACTAAAGAGGGTTCGTTGTATTCAATATCCTTATGGGGAAAAAGGATACCCAAAGGAGTGAATAGAGATTTCATTTTATCAACAACGAAGAGTGGAGTTTCTTTTTTTTCACAAAATATATCAAAAATTCCTGGTAATACAAGAAATAGGATAGGGTCCTTTAGTACTTCCTTTGGGGCTAAAAACACTTTTGTCTATCCTCATGAAACGGGAAATACTATGCTATTCCCCCTTTTTATATTACTGCTTTTTACTTTATTCATTGGATCCATAGGAATCCATTTTGATAATGGAGTAATGGATAATGGAATAGCGGAGTTAACCATATTATCAAAGTGGTTAACTCCCTCAATAAATTTTTTCCAGGAAAGTTCTAGTTCTTCCATAAATTCATATGAATTTATCACTAATGCAATTTCTTCTGTAAGTCTAGCTATATTTGGTTTATTCATAGCATATATCTTCTATGGATCTGCTTATTCCTTTTTTCAGAATTTAGATTTTAAAAATTCCCTTGTAAAAGAGAGTCTGAAAAATACTTTTTCGGATCAAGTAAAAAAAAAGATATACAGTTGGTCATATAATCGTGGTTATATAGATATTTTCTATACTAGGGTCTTTACCCTGGGTATAAGAGGATTAACCGAACTAACGCAGTTTTTCGATAAGGGTGTCATTGATGGAATTACCAATGGGGTAGGTCTTGCTGGTTTTTGTATAGGAGAAGAAATTAAATATGTAGGGGGAGGGCGAATATCGTCTTATTTATTCTTTTTTTTATGTTATGTATCCGTGTTCTTATTCTTTTTTCTTTCTTAACTTAAGGAATTTCCCTGTCTCCTGCCTAAAGAGCCCCCTTATTCCCCTTCCTATCTCCTTCTACCATCTCTCCCCCTTTTCCACCATTTTTCTCTCTTTCTATCTCCCTCTTTTCTCTCTTTCTATCTCCCTCCTTGTATAATAGTTCGGTTTTCCGCGATTTTTTCCATTCCTCTGTGTAAATAGCCTAATATGGGTTCACAATCAATAACATCTTCACCATCGAGAGTAACGATCAGTCGAAGAACACCATGCATTGATGGGTGTTGAGGGCCCATATTGACTATCATGAGATCTTTTCTTGTAAGCGGTAGACTCATATCCTTTCTTCCTTAATTCATTATTCCATGAAAATGGATTATTCCATGAATTCCTCAAAACGAGGCTCATCAAAATGAAAAATCTAAGACTACTATAAGACTACTAATAAAATAAGAAAAAAATTCGAACGATTAAATTACTTCTCCCGAATATCCAACTGACTGATTAATTTCTTATAACGTACTCTATTTTTCTTTGCCAAATAAGCTAGCAAACGTTGACGTTTTCCCAAAAGTCTTCGTAGACCTCTTTCCGATGAAAAATCTTTTTTGTGTAATTCCAAATGTGAAGCAAGTCTCCGTATCTTATTGGTGAAACTGAATACTTGAAATTCAACAGAACCCCTGTTTTCTTCTTTTTCTTCTTTAACCATAAATCCAAAATTTTTTCTACCTCCTTTCTTTTTCATGTATTTTTCTGATCAGGAAAAATAAAAAATTATGTCAGTTATTTTTAAGTTATTCTAATCTCGTACACACAAAAATTTGCAATTATTCATCTACTACTGGAATTTGGATTTATTTTATCGATCCAAATTGGATTTGGAT